TGTAATAGTACAGGCTCCCATAGCAATGACGTATTTTGGTTCAGGCATTTGCTCATATAATCTCACTAAAGAGGGAGCCATTTTCATTGTGACTGTGCCGGCTGTTAAAATTAGGTCCGCTTGCCTAGGACTTGATCTTGGTACCAACCCATAACGATCAAAGTCGAATCGCGAGCCTATTAATGAAGCAAATTCAATGAAACAGCAGCTGGTACCATATAGAAGCGGCCATAAACTGGAGAGTCTTGACCAATTCGAAAGATCATTCGATGTAGTTGAAATAACTGAATTGGGGGTTGTTTGGTCAAGTAACGGAAACTCAATCAAATTCATAACTGTCTCAATGTAATTTTTTCCTTCCTTTTTTTTTTTATTGTCTGAATACTCAGTTAAGACCATTCCAACGCTCCCTTTCGCCATGCATAAACTGAACCCACAATTGGGATAAGCACGAAAATTAAAGCTTCGATAAATACAGATACACCCAATACATCGAAACTCATTGCCCATGGATAAAGAAAGACCGTTTCAACATCAAAAACAACAAAAACTAGAGCAAACATGTAATAGCGGATTCGGAATTGTAACCAAGCGTCTCCCATAGGTTCTATGCCCGATTCATAACTAGAGAGCTTCTCTGGTCCTTTACTAACCGGGGCTAAAACTCCTGAAATTACAAATGCCAAGATAGGAATAACGCTTGATATTATTAGAAATGCCCATAAAATATCATATTCGTGAAGCAGAAACATAAATGTACTCCTATTAATGTGGAATATGCTTAATTATTCTAGTTGGCATTGTCAATTCATCCAGAACTTGTTTTCCTAGGTGAAACAAGAATTTTTTTTAATCAAATCAAAGTGTATAGTTCAGAGTTTGTTTGCTGCGTGGCATGTCTTGTTTAGAGATTCATCCAACGGAATCGGGATTCCGTTTTTGATTTTGATTCTATTTAGATATGGTGTAGAAATAAGGCGCTCTTACACAAACAAAACTCTCTCACTTTGTCTCGCTTTCTCTATTCTCTATAAAAAAATAGATATAAGATTAAAAAATATTAAATAAAAAAATTCTAAATAATAAAAATAATTTAATTAAATACTAAAATATACTAATCTAACCTAATAGAATATTCTATTACTAATGTATTCTAATGAATAGTAATACTATAACTATGTTTCATAATTCTGAAACGTAATACTATGTTTTTGTTTTTTTCTTGATATTTCCTTATATTTATTTCTTTGTATTTTATATTTAGAAATATATATTTCTTATATAAATTATATGTAAATATATAATTTATGTAATGTATAAATAATAAAATGAAATAAGATAATGAAATATTATCAAAAAATAATATCAAACATAACATAGTTATTATCAAAACCAATAATTTTGGGGGGGGTAAAAAATGTCTAGGGATTTCTAACATATTCGAAGTATTCTTTTCATTAAAATCCAGGTAAAGGATCGTCGTTGTTTCTATTGATTTTATACAAATACGAATACGTAAACACAATCTAATGCATCGAACTATTATATTTTCTTTCTTTTTCTTGTCCTAGATTTGACACATACTGATCTGATTAGATCCATTGGAATGAATTATTGTTTTTATTTTCAGGTACCTATGTATTTACATGAATATGTGGTAATGCTTTCATTTCATTTCTATGAAACAACCAATGGTCTGGTCTGTCCAGTCTATAAACAAGTACTAATGAGGAAATGAAAACTATACTAAACAAAAATAGAATGTCTATACAAAAATAGACAAATAGAATGTATTAGGGCTATACGGACTCGAACCGTAGACCTTCTCGGTAAAACAGATCAAACTGATTATTATCGAAATGATTCGAACTGTTTCAAAGACCCAACATGCATTTTGTTTGTTGCATTGGGCTCTTTCATCAACTGATGTAAAGATCAGTTAGTCCACCATATTTTTTCTTTACAGGAAGATAATGAGCTGGCTCCATGTGCTCTGATTCATTATTTGTATTCAGATCTAGTAGCAATACCAAAGTGTTTCAAAGAAGGGTTACCTTGACTTAGGTCTGCCTTCGGCTTAGATCAACCTAAGTTAAATGGAGTCTCTATCGTTCCGCTGCAAGAGTCGAATATGAGACTTCATACACCTTAAAGTTCATAGGATGAAAGGAGGTTTTTTTGAAGCCCTTATACTCATTATGCCTAGCATTGAATGGGCTGGGTATTTACCTTATCAACTATCAAATCAATGACGGGTTCTATTTGATTTGGCACCTAAATTCGCACCAAAATCGGACCGAACCAAATATTTGTCATGCTATTGTTCTCTCGAATCTATGGAGTAAGACATTGATTTTTCAATAAGATCAACTATGTTCATTGCATAATAAGCTCCCTTGAAAAGCATTGGCGCACGTGTAAACGAGGTGCTCTACCTAACTGAGCTATAGCCCTTGTCATAGATATCTTAACATATAGATAATTTCTTGTCAAGATGGATATTTCCTAATCTCACATGATAACTCTTTGATCCGTTTACTGTTAACAGATTGGTATTGCTTAGAAATTATATTCTATCTATAATCCCCGAGGTGATGGGTCTTCTTTTGCGGTGATAAATTACCTACTTAACTCAGTGGTTAGAGTATTGCTTTCATACGGCAGGAGTCATTGGTTCAAATCCAATAGTAGGTAGAACTTATTAGATACCGGAGTCAATGCAATGGTATCTAATAAGTTTTTCTACCCATCCTCCTTTTTTCGTTGTATCAGATTAGACTTGATTGTCTTCAATTGGCAGAATCTAAATGTGGTGTATAAAAAAGAACTTCTAAAAAACTTCTTTTGATTATTTTGATGTATTGACTAGTAGGAAATAACATTGACAGCCTCTACTCGTGTCCTAGCTCGTCTGAGAGCTAGATTCGCTTCAATCACCTGTCTCTTACCCTCAGCTCTACTCAAGTTAGCTTCAGCTATTTTAAGAGTTTGTTGAGCTTCTTGCGGATCAATGTCAGTACTCATCTCCGCATCATTTCCTAAAATGGTGATCTCATTATTCCCTATTCTAGCAAAACCACCCATCAGAGCCACCGTTAACCATTGGTCGTTGAGGCGTATTCTCAAAAGACCTATATCTACAGCCGTGGCAATAGGGGCGTGGTTCGGTAATACACCAATTTGGCCACTATTTGTAGATAAAATGATTTCTTTCACTTCTGAATCCCAAATAATTCGATTAGGAGTCAGTACACAAAGATTTAAGGTCATTTCTTCAAATTGCTCTCCACTTCTAAGTTCATAGCTTTCGCGGTAGCTTCATCGATGTTACCCACCAAATAAAAAGCCTGCTCGGGCAGACCATCTAATTCTCCGGAAAGGATCAGTTGAAACCCCCTAATTGTTTCTGCAAGACCAACATATTTTCCTGGAGAACCAGTAAATACTTCTGCCACGAAGAAGGGTTGTGATAAGAAACGCTCAATTTTTCGTGCTCTTGCTACAGTTAAACGATCCTCCTCGGATAATTCGTCCAACCCAAGAATAGCTATAATGTCCTGAAGTTCTTTGTAACGTTGTGAAGTTTGCTTAACTCTTTGCGCAGTTTCATAATGTTCCTCGCCAACGATCCGAGGTTGTAACATAGTTGACGTTGAATCTAAAGGATCTACTGCTGGATAAATACCCTTGGCAGCTAATCCTCTTGATAGTACGGTAGTAGCATCTAAATGTGCAAATGTAGTGGCAGGAGCAGGGTCGGTCAAATCGTCCGCAGGTACATAAACTGCTTGGATCGAAGTTATAGATCCCTCTTTGGTAGAAGTAATTCTTTCTTGCAAAGAACCCATTTCTGTACTAAGGGTAGGTTGATAACCCACTGCAGAAGGCATTCTCCCTAATAATGCGGATACTTCTGATCCTGCTTGGACAAAACGAAAGATATTGTCGATGAATAGAAGCACATCTTGTTCATTAACATCCCGGAAATATTCTGCCATAGTTAGGGCAGTCAAACCAACTCTCATACGAGCTCCCGGCGGTTCATTCATTTGACCATAGACTAAAGCTACTTTTGATTCTGCAAGATTTTTTTCATTAATTACTCCGGATTCTTTCATTTCCATGTAAAGATCATTTCCTTCACGAGTACGCTCTCCTACTCCGCCAAATACGGATACGCCTCCATGAGCTTTGGCAATGTTGTTGATCAATTCCATGATGAGTACTGTTTTACCTACTCCAGCTCCCCCAAATAGTCCGATTTTTCCTCCACGGCGATAAGGAGCTAAAAGATCTACCACCTTAATACCTGTTTCAAAGATTGATAATTTCGTATCTAACTGTATAAAGGCAGGCGCAGATCTATGAATAGGAGATGTTGTGCGAGTATCTACAGGACCTAAATTATCAACAGGCTCTCCAAGAACGTTGAAGATTCGCCCGAGAGTAGCTCCGCCGACTGGAACACTTAGAGGAGCTCCCGTGTCAATCACTTCCATTCCTCTCATCAGCCCATCTGTAGCACTCATAGCTACAGCTCTAACTCGATTATTTCCTAATAATTGTTGTACCTCACAAGTCACATTAATTTGCTGACCGACAGTATCTCGACCCTTAACTACCAAAGCGTTATAAATATTAGGCATTTTGCCCGGGGGAAAAACGACATCCAGTACTGGGCCAATAATTTGAGCGATACGCCCTAGTTTTTTTTCTTCAAGTGTGGAAACCGCAGGGCTAGAAGTAGTAGGATTGATTCTCATAATTATAATAAAGTGAAATATGTCGAAATCCTTTTTGGAATAATACCAAATCGAAAATAAATGTCCGATAGCAAGTTGATCAGTTAATTCAATAAGAGATAAATGGGAGATAGCACTCGATTTAGTTGGTACCGCCCAACCGAATCCGATTCAATCGTTTACTCATTCAATGAGTAAATTTTCAAGTTCAGCCAATCCTTTTTTTCAAAAAAAAAATTGCAAGTAAATGAAATCGTG